GTCTTTTATTTCATTTTTTTTTTATCGCCTTCATTCACTGATTTCTGTAATTCATTTCTCTTTTATGAATAGTTGGTTGTGTTGGATGATTGATGGGTAGTGTTAGATTTAGGCTCTTCTATTAAATATTTATAATTCAAAATCCGCCTCAATAAAATTCTGAATGACATAAGGAGCAGATTACACTTTATTAACTAAAAGAATTGCTCGTCAGCAACAGAACAATAAATTCTTAATGCTCTACTCTAGGGTTCCACTACCAAATTCATTTTGTTCAACCAAAGACCAGCATATGGAACAAGCCAGAAGAAGGAACTGTAAAAATCAATCGAATTCTGCCCCTGCCCGGGCCTGCCTGAGGAAAGGTCCTTCTGTGTATCGAAATAGATGTTAGCAAGAAACTCCGTTTTCACCACAAACTTACTCCCTAACAAGTATCCAAACACACACGTAAGCAATGCACAATCGCTGCCATTTCTTTCTCATGAGCCCTTCCCAGTCCACCTCCCTTAGTCTCATCCCTCAACCACGAGACCCGAGCCAAGAGCTCGATCCTAGTCTACCCGAACCAACCCTTCTTTGATTCAATTCAAAATGGAACTCAAATCTTTCCCCTTTCGAATGATTCAGTGCTCTCAGAAACCAGATCAATTAGGTCTGGATCGGCTCACTTTACACTTTCCCAATCGAAATGAATTCGAAACGCGAGACACGACACTCACAACACGAGACTCGAATCGAGGATCAACCCCCTTCCTTGGGTTACAGAGGGCGTTAGCTCAATTCATAGCCTTCTTTTCTCCGTCCCTGTCAAGATGAAAAATGCAGCTAAGCGTGCAGGTTGTTGGTTTGGCGCGAAGTTAACTTGGCCGCTCTGAGTATGAGTAGAAGTGCTCTCCTGCAGCCTAGATCTAGCTCAGCTTGATAGTTTCGTACTGACGGATCGTAATAACAACAATTTTTTCGGAGTCTGGGGACCGACAGAAGTCAAGGAAAAGTGCCGGTAGGTGCAGGTTGTTGTTGCGTCTATTGCGGGTCGGTTTCTTATCTAGAGCGGAACTAGCCTGAAGGAAGGGTGTTCCTAGGCAAGCCAGGCCTTTTCGTTTTCAGGCTGCTTGGTTGTCACATGAGAACTTTAGTACTTTTGTGAAGTCAAGCTGGCAAAGGGATCGGGGTTTATGTGCAGCTAATGAGAATTTTGTATGTGCCGTCAAGGAATGGAATACTAAAGTGTTTGGTAATATCTTTCATAAGAAGCAGAGATTGTTGGCCAGGCTTGCTGGTGTCCAACGAGCTTTAGAGTCTTTGATGTCTCTTTGCGGGGAGAATCTAAGCACCCGATGAGAGATAATTTCATTTCACTGGATCCTCCCTCTTTCTCAAATAAATGCGTATATATAAGATAAGTAGTAGCCTCAGCTTATGTAAGGCTAGGGAGGAACAGCACCTACTTATTGAATAAGACAAGCCCGCATCCGTTAAGGCCGGATAATTTCAGTGAATTGGCCTGAACTACCTCTCGGGCGAGTTTTGCTTGGTGTTCAGTAGGGTGGTGGTCCATGTAGGTGCAAGCGGAAATTTTGGGTTAATCTAATGGGGTTAGCCGACATAGCGCAGGAGTTGCAAGTTGGTGATGAAGTGTGATCCTGCGAAAGAGTAAGTACAACGAGGGTGATCAAAATGTCAATTCGGAGAGAGAAGAGAGTTGAGATTCCGTAAGTAACTTAGTGCTTTCTCAGAAGGAAGAAGAAAATGAAACCTTACCACAATACGACCATCGGGGGATGGAGATAGACCTCCAAGCACATGAACTCGATCTACTGGACGGACTAAGAGGGAATAGACGGGAAGCAAGCATGGAAGCACTCAAGCTAAAGCAAATGCACCTTACAACACTTCGAAAGCTAATGCAAGGTTAAGGTACCTCACTAAAGGGGCTAGGGAAATGATCCTAGACAAGGAAGAAGATAACCTCGATCGGGCCTTAGTCTGGATTCGAAAACAAAGAAGAAATTGACATTGGCAAGTCACACATTTTCTCCCTCTGAGTCCCTGTCCCCGAGTCTCAAAGAAAGAAAAAGAGATGTACGATTCGATGGGGATAGAAAAGGAAACCCGTAACCACGCTTTCACTTACATAAGACATTTCAACAACTAACGGAAGAGGGAATGCACCTTTACCATAGGGCAATGGAAATAGACCAGGAAAGCCATTCACTCGCTTAGACTAAAATACGACATTGACTACTCGACGGACTGCACGGATTACGTACTGCCGGCCTACGTGCTGCTAGACAAACTCTAAGTAGGGGCCAGACGGATTGGAAAGCTGCGAAGCTGCTTACCTAAGGGAATGTTGAAAGACACCAATCACCAGTCCCCACATAAAACAATTCCTTGCTTTCAAGACCGAAAACAACTTCATCACGGAGCCTCTCGCTTTCGAAGAATGGACCACTTGGCCGGATTGGAATGCTTCCAAGAACTCAAGTAAAAGCACATGGCCCTTCTCCGACAAATGGAAGGACACAGACGACTAAGAGACATTAGGAGAGAGGAATAGCCTACTTTGAGAATGGGCAGAATCGAAAGCTAGGGCGGAAAAAGGGATCCTTTAGAGGGTGAAGTGCCCCTGGCTTTGGACTACTCACCAGCCAAAGAGACTAAAGCGAAACAAAGAGAAAATGCTGCAACTGAAGGAACGAAGTCACTTTACCGATAGGTAAAGGAACGAAATCAACTTCCCAACTGAGCGCTAAAGGGACATACGGAGAGACCTACGATTGAAATTAAGTTTAGCTAGGACCGGAGGAAGGAATGGAATACATCGAAGACTTCGAACTGCTTACGTAATGGAAAAAGGGCTAGACGGCTTACGGGATATAGGGTTTTGAGGAGGAAAATTACTGACTTGAAGACAGAATAAAAGTCCTCTCATTTTCTGCTTTTCTTCTTTCGAAAGTCCCTCTTTTCATCTCCAGTTCTGCATTCCAAGGTGAAAAAGAATAAAAAAGTGCCCTAGATAAAAGAAATTAGAGTGAGATTGGATCGCGATTTACCCTTCTTATCGAAGAGAATTGCGTATTAGTCAAGAGAGACTTGAATCGCAAACTGAATGATCGGGCATAGGTAGACTAGCAGACAGCCAAAGGGATTACCGAGTCGAATGAGATGTACCGATTGGAATGCTTACGGAGTGGAAAGCGCAGATGGCTTAGACCACTGGAAGGCTTACAACAAAAGATGGATATTAGGAAGAGAATAGAAGACTGGCTGGACCAATAGGGGACTTAGCCGGAATAGAAGACTCGTAGGAAGGAATCTCCATTAGATAGGTGAATGAGCAGACACACAGCCTTTTCACTCCGGAAGAAAAATAAAAATTCCCTTGATCCGGGAAAGCTCTTAACCAGCAAGCAAAAAGAAGTGAACCGGACTCATACGCCAAACCAACCCACCTAGACCTCAAAACAAGAGGAGAAAGAAAGAACTGAAGGGCTGGACGACCTGATAGCGCGGGCTACGGTATGTAGTACTTTCAATACGGATGTAGGGATAGACGGAAAAAGAAGTACAGTCCCCTCTCCTGGGGCGGGTTTCTTTATTACACATTCCCTGAGGGCCGAATCGAAGACTCGAAGGCTAATGGCCACAAGAAAAGACCGGAAATGGTGTTAGACCTCTTACGCTCGATAGCGAATACGAGACAGAGAAGGGCGGGAGAGAGAGGGGGAGGGAATAGGGAATTATGATAGAAAAAAAGTAATTAATCTTTATTGTTCATATGTCGCATATCCGCTGTACGATTGATAAAGACTTCATATGTTGCATATCCGCTGTACGCATGATAATCAAACTCAAACCTTAATCATCATGAATTTCTATGTGCATACTGATCCCCTCCGGTTGCCTTACTTTGCTTTCAGGGACTGACGAGATCTCATCAATGGAGGAGTGCAGGCATGACTTTACAATTCAAGAATCGGGTCCTACTTTACACAGTTTTAGTGGCTAGGAAAAGGCCTTCAAGACGAAGGAAAACTCAATGTTGAGAAATTCATAGCTATCTCCCGCGGACAAGGGAGACTAGATCGTAGACTATCTCCCAGAGCCTCATGGTTGTCTTTCGTTGTGCTAGCCCTCATCAGGGAACCTTAGTGTAGACCGTTCGATCGAGAGCTCCGACACCGCGGAAGGTTCATCAACTCTTTTTTCAAGCTTCCAAAATTCAAACATCGAGGAGCAGACCCTGGGCCAATTACTGGCATTGACGAGAACGGCTTTCTAATGAAAGTTTCCGGTACCTAATACTAGTCAAGCCGACTTATCCGACAAGGCTAACAAATAATGGTTTATTGACCAGTTTCCACGGACTTTCGATAACCGTTCCGGTGCCCATTATTTCGTTATGCCTCTTGTGATTGAGGTGTCCGATGGACGTTCCCTTAGTTCCGCTCGCCATCAGGCTACTTTAGTAAGCCGTTCAACTCGTGCTTCTGATAGGAAGTTCTTCTTCTACTGGTCTTCCTCTTGTGGTTACGATTTCAAATACATACCAAACTTTCCAGAGGAGATGCCGGTGAAGACTACCAGCCAATGATGGACCTGGGCCTACTACCGCCAAGTAGCCTATGAAGTCTCAAATTGAGTACTAAAGTCAAACTACTTGTCCTCCCCAAAAGAGCAGCTGAAATCAACCCATGGCAAGCAGCATACCCGTTTAAGCATGGTCGCTCGTCTAAGGTTTCGGGACAAGAAGAGAGGCGGTTTCGAGTGCTCATGTGCCAATTTCGGGTGAGGTAATGCTAATTGATCCCCCGTAGTTGATGAACCTCTTTCAGAGCCTGTTACTCGTAAGTCAAAATCATTCTATGCCCATGGAAAAAAGGATTTCAATGCTGATTTAGGACCGGCCAAACGAAGGAGACTTGTTCACCGACGGAAAGAGAGAGTGCTAACCCGAAGCACCGTCCCCCTACTATCCCAATGGAATTACCGAC